TGGCGATATTGATGAATATAAATATAAATGACGAATCAAAAAATGCTATGGGTATGGGATCAGAAAAGACGGAAAGATCCTTCTTATCTAGTCATACCATTCCATTATATTGACAATTTCAAAAAACTGTTCATACTATGAGCATAGTATGATGGCAGTCGGGCAAGTATGCCCCCATCGTCTAGTGGTTCAGGACATCTCTCTTTCAAGGAGGCAGCGGGGATTCGACTTCCCCTGGGGGTAGGGTACTACGAAAGGAAGGTGATCGTGGATTATCAATAAGCCTAGAATTGATTCTTCCTGGGTCGATGCCCGAGCGGTTAATGGGGACGGACTGTAAATTCGTTGGCAATATGTCTACGCTGGTTCAAATCCAGCTCGGCCCAATAATTCGCTGATCCACCATGAAATGATATAACCCCTTTTGTTTTCCCGAAATGCCATATACGAAATAATAAAGAATAAAAAAAGTCCAATTTTCTGATATATCCCCACCGCTATTTATTTTTTTAGTTGCTCCTTTTATTTGTTCCCATAAATTCTGAGCTTGCTAACGATCTAGATTCATATCAGGATCATTAAATAGAAAGTATAAAGTCTATTGAAAGGAATAAAGTAACGACAAAAAAAAAGACTCGTTTTTTCGTTGAAAAATGGATTATCAATCGATTTGGCAATAACAAAAGGATTACTAATAATCTCTCACTAAAGTGTATACCCATGTGGATATCAATATGTCATTCGCGTCTCTGTTACAACACGGCGATATTTATCTAAATAGAAATGGTTTGAATGAAATCATAAGAATATGGATGCTGTACATTTTATTTGCCGGGATTGTAGTTCAATTGGTCAGAGCACCGCCCTGTCAAGGCGGAAGCTGCGGGTTCGAGCCCCGTCAGTCCCGACGGATCCAAATCTAATAAAAAAAATAGATCAATATATCTTGCCATTTTCTGTTAAACTGGGTACAAATGGTAGAATTTCATGCCTAATGGTATCCTTTTTTTTTTTTCTATTTTGTTTCGATTGTTTGTTTGGTTTATTTGTAAACCGTTTGTAAACAATGGAAGTGGAAAGCGGTTAGGTGGTTATACAAGGAAGGCGGTCGGTTATGGAAAAGACAGAATGGAAAAGAATGATAAATAAAAGTAAAGTATTATAAATAAAGTATTAAAGTAAAAAGAAAGGAATTTTTTTGATTGAATCAGGAATCAAAGTTTGTATTCAGTGTGTGGATAAAAGATCTGCCTATGTTATACTATTCAATTCTCGACGATGAATCGACTTGATAGCTCAGATATTGTTATTCATGATATTGATCCCATTCGCTATCATCGAAATGGAATTCATCCCATTGAATTTCCAAGCGAAAGGTTTATCATCTCTATGGGATTAAATCCCGAGTTATTGCGAAAAAAAAAAAAAAAACGAAACGATGAGATTATGGAAGTAAATATTCTCGCATTTATTGCTACTGCACTGTTCATTCTAGTTCCTACTGCTTTTTTGCTTATAATATACGTAAAAACGGTCAGTCAAAGTGATTAATTTGAATGAAACTTGACTTCTTAGTTCTTATCAATGATTTAAGTCAATGATTTAAGTCAATGATTTAAGAAAAAAAAAATTCCAATTTCACGTCTTAAATGAAACGAACGGACTAGAATCAGCAGTAGCCTATGAGATCCGATAGTATGATAGAAAGATTCCTATAGGAATCTTTCTATCATACTATCTATTTTTATTATTGTAATGTAGAAAGATACAAACTGAATAGAGATCAATCTACAATATGTATCTTCATCCATGGTAATATCAATTCAATATATGTAATGTACATAGTATCTCAATTATATTTCTTTGCTTCATCTATTTGATTTTTGTTCATTCCAATCAATCTGAAATAATTGAAAGGCAACTCTTTCGATTTTCTAATTTCTAGATTATTTTCAATATGAATCCCGGTATCCATTCAAAAAAGAATCAAATCAATGAAAGAAAAAAAAATTGGGCATATATTACTAAAAAAAAATCAAGTTAATAAAAGAAATAAAATAAAGTAATCTTTTTTTTAGCATTCCGAAAAAGTAATTGATTGAGCGGTTGACAGATGATTGTTCCTCGTTCTTCCTCATTATCCATATATAATTTGGGTAAGAACCCGTTCCGTGAAATAGAAAATTGAGAAAGACTTCGGTTGGAATAAAATTCCTATTATCCATATCCCTTTTCCTTTCAAGATACGAATAGGGGAATTCTTGAAATATTTGTTTGATTTGGATTGTGAAAGAGTATTATTCATATATATTATGAATTGGATTCTATTCATAATATAATAGAATCCAATTACTTCACTAGAATCCAAGCCAATAGAATTTCGAAATGAAGATATTTTGATTAATTCAATTTCGAAATTCTAAATTCTAAATGGAATTAAATTACTGAATTAAATATTTAAGTTAATTAACGAGAATTTATATAATTAAAAAGGCTTTGC